AAATACAGGATCCCAATTTTTTTTACTACCCGGAGCTTCGATACATTTCGAAATCGAGAGATGTCTACCGGGGGAGGTTCTATCAGACAACAATTAGCCAATCTAGATTTACGAATGATTATAGATTATTCATTGGTAGAATGGAAAGAATTGGAGGAAGAGGAATCCACAGGGAATGAATGGGAAGATCGAAAAGTTGGAAGAAGAAAAGATTTTTTGCTTAGACGCATGGAATTGGCTAAGCATTTTATTCGAACAAATATAGAACCAAAATGGATGGTTTTGTGTCTATTACCAGTTCTTCCTCCTGAGTTGAGACCAATCTATCATATAGATGAGGATAAACTAGTGACCTCGGATATTAATGAAATCTATAGAAGAATTATCTATCGGAATAATACTCTTACAGATCTATTAACAACAAGTATAGCTACACCAGAAGAATTAATAATATCTCAGGAAAAATTACTACAAGAAGCCGTGGATGCACTTCTTGATAATGGAATCTGCGGACAACCAATGAGGGATGATCATAATAGAATTTACAAGTCGCTTTCAGATGTAATTGAAGGCAAAGAAGGAAGAGTTCGCGAGACTCTGCTTGGTAAACGAGTCGATTATTCAGGGCGGTCAGTGATTGTGGTGGGCCCTTCACTTTCATTACATCGATGTGGATTGCCTCGCGAAATTGCAATAGAACTTTTCCAGGCATTTGTAATTCGTGACCTAATTAGAAAACATCTTGCTTCGAACATAGGAGTTGCTAAGAGTCAAATTCGGAAAAAAAAACCTATTGTATGGGAAATACTTCAGGAAATTCTGGATGACCATCCTGTATTGCTGAATAGAGCGCCTACTCTGCATAGATTAGGCATACAGGCATTCCTCCCCGTTTTAGTGGAAGGGCGTGCTATTTGTTTACATCCATTAGTTTGTAAGGGCTTCAATGCAGACTTTGACGGGGATCAAATGGCTGTTCATGTGCCTTTATCTTTAGAGGCTCAAGCAGAGGCACGTTTACTTATGTTTTCTCATATGAATCTTTTGTCTCCAACTATTGGAGATCCCATTTCTGCACCAACCCAAGATATGCTTAGTGGACTCTATGTCTTAACGAGTGGAAATCGTCGGGGTATTTGTGTAAATAGGTATAATCCATGTAATCGTAGAAACTATCAAAATGAAGATAATAACTATAAGTATACAAAAAAAAAAGAACCCTTTTTTTGTAATGCCTATGATGCAATTGGAGCTTATCGGCAAAAACGAATCAATTTAGGTAGTCCTTTGTGGCTGCGGTGGCGACTAGATCAACGTGTTATTGCTACAAGAGAAGCTCCTATCGAAATTCACTATGAATCTTTGGGGACCTATTATGAGATTTATGGACACTATCTAATAGTAAGAAGTATAAAAAAAGAAATTCTTTATATATATATTCGAACCACTCTTGGTCATATTTCTCTTTATCGAGAAATAGAAGAAGCCATACAGGGGTTTTGGCAGGGCTGTTATAATTCTATGCTACCAGCGGGAATTCGAGTCTCGCCGGGTTAACTAGGACTAGAATTGCGGAATTTCTACGTGAATCAAGATCTAGAAAAGGAAGTTTTCCAATCACTGACTCAAACCCATTGTCAAATTCTACTCAGCGCAACGCAATATGGAGGTACTGATGGCAGAACGGCCCACTCAGGTCTTTCACAATAAAGTGATAGACGGAACTGCCATGAAACGACTTATTAGTCGATTTATTGATCACTATGGAATAGGATATACATCACATATCCTGGATCAAGTAAAGACTCTGGGTTTCCGACAAGCTACCGCCGCATCCATTTCATTAGGAATTGATGATCTTTTAACAATACCTTCTAAAAGATGGCTCGTTCAAGACGCTGAACAACAAAGTTTTATTTTGGAAAAACACCATCATTATGGGAATGTACACGCGGTAGAAAAATTACGTCAATCGATCGAGATATGGTATGCCACAAGTGAATATTTGCGACAAGAAATGACTCCTAATTTTCGGATGACCGATCCTTTTAATCCAGTCCATATAATGTCTTTTTCGGGAGCCAGAGGAAATGCATCTCAGGTACATCAATTAGTAGGTATGAGAGGATTAATGTCGGATCCCCAAGGACAAATGATTGATTTACCCATTCAAAGCAATTTACGCGAAGGACTCTCTTTAACAGAATATATTATTTCTTGCTACGGAGCCCGTAAAGGAGTTGTGGATACCGCTATCCGAACATCAGATGCAGGATATCTCACGCGCAGACTTGTTGAAGTAGTGCAACACATTGTTGTACGTCGAACAGATTGTGGCACCGTTCGAGGTATTTCTGTAAGTCCTCGAAATGGAATGATGGCGGATAGGATTTTTATCCAAACATTAATTGGCCGTGTATTAGCAGATGATATATATATAGGGTCACGATGCATTGCTACTAGAAATCAAGATATTGGGGTTGGACTTGTCAATAGATTCATAACTTTTAGAGCACAACCAATCTCTATTCGAACCCCCTTTACTTGTAGGAGTACATCTTGGATTTGTCAATTATGTTATGGCCGGAGTCCAGCTCATGACGACCTGGTCGAATTGGGAGAAGCTGTAGGTATTATTGCAGGTCAATCTATTGGAGAACCGGGCACTCAATTAACATTAAGAACTTTTCATACTGGCGGAGTATTCACAGGGGGTACTGCAGAACATGTGCGAGCCCCTTCTAATGGAAAAATAAAATTCAATGAGGATTTGGTTCATCCGACACGTACACGTCATGGACATCCTGCTTTTCTATGTTCTAGAGACTTGTATGTAACTATTGAGAGTGAAGATATTATACACAATGTGTGTATTCCGCCCAAAAGTTTTCTTTTAGTTCAAAACGATCAATATGTAGAATCAGAACAAGTCATTGCTGAGATTCGCGCGAGAACATCCACTTTGAATTTGAAAGAGAAGGTTCGAAAACATATTTATTCTGACTCAGAGGGCGAAATGCACTGGAATACCGATGTGTACCATGCACCTGAATTTACATATGGTAATATTCATCTCTTACCAAAAACAAGTCATTTATGGATATTATTAGGGGAGCCCTGGAGATCTAGTCTAGGCCCCTGTTCGATCCACAAGGATCAAGATCAAATGAGCGCTTATTCTCTTTCTGTTAAGCGAAGATATATTTCTAACCCCTCAGTAACTAATAATCAAGTGAGACACAAATTTTTTAGTTCGTATTTTTCTGGTAAAAATCAAAAAGGAGATAGGATTCCTGATTATTCAGAACTTAATCGAATGACCTGTACTGGTCGTTTTAATCTCAGATATCCGGGCATTCTCGAGGGGAATTCTGATTTATTGGCAAAGAGGCGAAGAAATAGAGTCATCATCCCACTCGACTCGATTCAAGAAGGCGAGAACCAACTAATACCTTCTTCAGGTATCTCAATTGAAATCCCCAGAAATAGTATTCTCCGTAGAAATAGTATTCTTGCTTATTTCGATGATCCTCGATATATAAGAAAGAGCTCGGGACTTACTAAATATGAGACTAGAGAACTGAATTCAATCGTCAACGAAGAGGATTTGATTGAGTATCGAGGGGTCAAGGTATTTTGGCCAAAATATCAAAAGGAAGTAAATCCATTTTTTTTTATTCCCGTGGAAGTCCACATTTTGGCCGAATCTTCTTCCATAATGGTACGGCACAATAGTCTTATTGGGGTAGATACACAAATCACTTTAAATAGAAGAAGTCGGGTAGGCGGATTGGTCCGAGTGAAGAAAAAAGCAGAAAAAATTAAACTGATAATCTTTTCTGGAGATATCCATTTTCCTGGAAAGACAAATAAGGCATTCCGATTGATACCACCAGGAGGGGGAAAACAAAATTCCAAAGAATACAAAAAATTGAAAAATTGGCTCTATATCCAACGAATGAAACTTTCCAGGTATGAAAAAAAGTATTTTGTTTTGGTTCAACCCGTAGTCCCATATAAAAAAACGGATGGTATAAATTTAGGAAGACTTTTCCCGGCGGATCTCTTGCAGGAAAGTGATAATCTACAACTTCGAGTTGTCAATTATATCCTTTATTACGACCCAATTCTTGAAATTTGGGACACAAGTATTCAATTAGTTCGGACTTGTTTAGTGTTGAATTGGGACCAAGACAAAAAGATCGAAAAGGCCTGTGCTTCCTTTGTTGAAATAAGGACAAATGGTTTGATTAGAGATTTTATAAGAATCGACTTAGCGAAGTCACCTATTTCATATACCGGAAAAAGGAACGATCTGCCGGGTTCAGGATTGATCTCTGAGAATGGATCAGATCGCGCTAATGTCAATCCGTTTTCTTCCATTTATTCCTATTCCAAGGCAGTGATTCAAGAATCCCTTAATCCAAATCAAGGAACTATTCATACATTGTTGAATCGAAATAAGGAATCTCAATCTTTTATAATTTTGTCATCATCCAATTGTTCTCGAATAGGCCCATTCAACGATGTAAAATCTACCAATGTGATAAAAGAATCAATCAAAAAGGACCCCCTAATTCCATTTAGGAATTCGTTGGGCCCCTTAGGAACAGGCTTTCCAATTTATAATTTCGATTTATTTTCCCATTTAATAACCCATAATCAGATCTTGGTAACTAACTACTTGCAACTTGACAATTTCAAACAGATTTTTCAAATACTTAAATATTATTTACTGGATGAAAATGGTAAAATTTATAATCCCTATTCATGCAGTAACATCATTTTGAATCCATTCAAATTGAATTGGTATTTTCTCCATTACAATTATTGTGAAGAGACATCTACAATCGTTAGTCTTGGGCAGTTTCTTTGTGAAAATGTATGTATAGCCAAAAAACATTTAAAATCAGGTCAAGTTCTAATTCTTCAAGTTGACTCTGTGGTAATACGATCAGCTAAGCCTTATTTGGCTACTCCAGGAGCAACTGTTCATGGAC